TGTCAATTAAAGGGACTAAAAAATCAATTAAATAAAGTATTTTTAATTCTAAATTAGAAAATGGGGGAGGGTAGCCCTATACATTGTACATGGCTTACTTAATAATACTGCAAAATAGAGTGAATAACCGGGATTCCTTCCCGATACTCTAATAAAAAAAAATATATTCTAGGATAAGATCCATTGAGAGTTCTCTTCGCACTCCTTTGTGAAAGAGTAGAATGAGAAAGATAATGAATCTTAAACCCATTGATAAAAAGAAAAAAGAGGATAAATACTATAAGTTAGGGAATAAAGTAGGGTTTGGGGATAGAGGGACTTGAACCCTCACAACTTATAAAGTCGACGGATTTTCCTTTTACTAGAAATTTCATTATTGTCAGTATTGACATGTAGAATGGGACTCTCTCTTTGTCCTCGTCCGATTAATCCACTTTTTAAAAAACCTCAAAACTTTGAATTGAAAGATTTGATTACTAAATATTCAATTGGAATGCATTCACAATAATTCAAAAAAAATTCAGAATTATTTATTTAATAATCATTTCTATTTCAAATTTCATTCTAAAAAAGAATAAAGAATCTATATTAGAATATGGGTTCTGTGATTAATCGTTTGCTATATCAGTATCTATACGTGTTTATTAGATGTATAAAAAAAACCTTCTTTCTCGAATTTAGAATAAATTCCACTAACAATACAACGTAATTAACTCGATTCGTTAGAACAGCTTCCATTGAGTCTCTGCACCTATCCTTTTCCTTTGGATTCTAGTTCGAGAACCCCCTTGTTTTTTCAAAACATGGATTTGGCTCAGGATTGCCCTTTTTTAATTCCAGGGTTTCTCTGAATTTGGAAGTTACCACTTAGTAGGTTTCCATACCAAGGCTCAATACAATCAAGTCCGTAGCGTCTACCGATTTCGCCATATCCCCATTTTCCTCTTCTTTGAGACAAAAATTCCTTGTGTAATTTTATCCATCTCTTAGTTTTTTTTTTTTTTTTTTTTTTATCACTCGACGTAGTCTAGCAGTTCCACTCTATTTGAGAGACCCCGCTTGCTTATTGCAATTCTGAATTGAATTGATTGTATCGTTGATGTATTTTCAATTCAATCTGAATCAATATATCCAAAAGTTTTTCTCTTCCCCACCTCCTTTATTACTTTTTTAGAGTATTCAAAATCATACTATAACGCTTGATATTAATTTTTTTTCTAATCAGAAGTAGCAATTTTATTTGCTATGACTCTACGTTCTCCTTAGTGAAATAGGAATTCTCAAATTATTAAAAAAGAAAAAATATCTCAAAATAAAGTCGATAATCATCGAATGAAAATGCCAATAAATTTGTATTTTTTCTTTATTATATCTTTCCTATATATATTATTCTTTTCTATGTATTAGATTATTTCTATGTATTAGATTATTTCTATGTATTAGATTATTCGTCCGAGCCATATCAAATTGAAAATATTTTGAATTCCATTCCATTATAGAAATAGGAATCAATTCTATTCTATATAGAAAAATAGAAAATAGAAAAATGCATTTTCGAATTAGAGAAATAAAAAGAAAGTGTAATAAATTCTATAATTTTATTTAAAGATATCTTCTAGTTAAGCATATCAAGCAAGGTAACTTTATCTGTAATAAGTTTTATTATTTTTTTATAAGTATTAAGTAGAACTTAAAATTTCGAACTAGTTAATAGCTAAGATTAATACTAAGATTTGAGATTTTATGGATTTCCTATACTATACCTATTTCTATTTGTTACACTATTTCTGCTATGTAAGCCCACTTAGCTCAGAGGTTAGAGCATCGCATTTGTAATGCGAGGGTCATCGGTTCAAATCCGATAGTTGGCTTTTTTTTCTTTATCGAGATTCTACGAACAAGAATCTGTGTGTTTTTTTTTTTTACGAATTAAATGGAGCATCCAGGATCCTTTATGTTTTCTACCTTACAATTTTGCTAGATACAAAACCATAAAATAAATAATATATATAAAAAAAATACAGATTTTGATGAAATTCCATTTTTTGTGGTACTTTAGTTGATTTTACTCTATTTATCCTGTAGTTTAATTCAGTTTTAATTTCGATGTATTCTGTAATGTAAATACAATGAAATTAATTGTGTAAAATGAAATTTCAATAAAATAAAAAAGGAGTCTTCATGTCTCGTTATCGAGGACCTCGTTTAAAAAAAATACGCCGTTTGGGAGCTTTACCAGGACTCACTAGAAAAACACCTAAATCCGGAAGTAATCTGAAAAAGAAATTCCATTCTGGGAAAAAGGAGCAATATCGTATTCGTCTTCAAGAAAAACAGAAATTACGTTTTCATTATGGTCTGACAGAGCGACAATTACTTAGATATGTACATATCGCTGGAAAAGCAAAAAGGTCAACAGGCCAAGTTTTACTACAATTACTTGAAATGCGTTTGGATAATATCCTTTTTCGATTGGGTATGGCCTCAACCATTCCTGGAGCCCGCCAATTAGTAAACCATAGACATATTTTAGTTAATGGTCGTATAGTCAATATACCAAGTTTTCGTTGCAAACCCCGAGATATTATTACTACGAAAGATAACCAAAGATCAAAAGGTCTAGTTCAAAATTTTATTGCTTCATCCGACCCAGGGAAATTGCCAAAGCATTTGACGATTGACACATTAGAATATAAAGGACTAGTAAATAAAATCCTAGATAGGAAGTGGGTCGGTCTCAAAATAAATGAGTTGTTAGTTGTTGAATATTACTCTCGTCAGACTTGAACTTAACGAAAAAAAGAAAGGTTCATAGAATTTTCTTCCCCTTATCCTTTCCCCGAACTAAATAGACCTAAGACCACTAATTCATATTTTCTCACTCAACTAGCAAAAATGGATTAACCCTAGGATCTTTTTTTTTTCATTTTCTATGTGTATTTTACATGCCACAGTAATTTTCTATAGAGAATTTCTATTAAATAAGATATTATTGCTGGAATAAATGGTTATTTGATTTAATATATTCTGATCCTTAACGTTGATGAATTAAGAAAAACGGAAAGAGAGGGATTCGAACCCTCGGTAAACAAAAGTCTACATAGCAGTTCCAATGCTACGCCTTCAACCGCTCGGCCATCTCTCCTACATAATCTTATTATGGAAAATAAACTGAGTGAATAGCGAGTTTTCTTATTCCTGCAGTACAGGTACAACCGCAACTGCTCGGGGGTTCCATAGTTCGATTGGCAAAATTCCTTTTGATGTAAGTGGAAGGATCTTAGGATTTTTTTACTAGGAATTGCGCTCCTTATAAAAGTTTGAGTTTAGGTTTTCCCTCAACCAAAGAAAAAGAGAATGGAAGAATTCTTCTTATTGCATAATAAAATAAAGAAACCTGAGAATTCAAGGTACGCTACACTATACTATCGAAATCCAAATAGGGTATGAGACAATTAATGACTTAGAAAACATGAAATAGCTGATGAGAGAAGTTGTTGTTGAGAACTAGGAAAGTGGAATGAAATCTAGTATTAGTCAAATATTTAATATCTCTTCTTGTACAAGCAGAAGGAAAAGGATACAATTACAATTTGAGCTGAGCGGAAAATTCATATCTCTCTTATCCATTTAAAGCATATGGATTTAGACCATATGGATCGATCTATTTCTATTTATAAGAATCTAATGTGTTTGTTTTTATGTTATTTTGTGAAGGAATGAAAACAATTCTATATGGAATGAGTTGGGAATTATGCCTAGATCCCGCACAAATGGAAATTTCATTGATAAGACCTCCTCAATTGTAGCCAATATTTTATTGCGAATAATTCCGACAACCTCAGGAGAAAAAAAGGCATTTACTTATTATAGAGATGGTGCGATTTGACTCTTTTTTTTTTTTAGCCCTACCTACACCTCAGTCTTCCGAGAAAGAGAGGGGGTTCTTATAGAGAGAACAGTATTAGTAAAGCAAACCCACGCTTCGAGAAGGTGAGGTGAACTAACAATTCCTTCTGTCGTGTATCCTCGATTGATGCGGCCTCAGATGCTTCAATTATGGATTTGAGTATTGAGCGAAAGGTTACACCTACAGGATACAGGTTATGGATTACAGGCCAGGTCAATCCTACTCTATTAGTACCAGTGGGCAGCATAGGGGATAAAAGCACTACACCTAGAAATAGGAAAGAAATCAACAAGATAAAAACTTTGTTAGAAATTAGCCCTTTCCTAATCGGTATCGGGGCTGGGAAGAATGGTTGGGATAACAAACAACCATCAAGTTTGTACTTTGGATACCCCTATAACCATCAAAGATCGTTGAAGTGGCTAATTCCTCTAAATAGGGGGCGTTGAGAACAAAGAAATTCTTGGAGCTATCGTTTTCTTCTAGCATTAATAGAATTCATTGGTGTTAAGAAAAACCTCTTGCGGGAAGGTTGGCTAGAGATTTCTTGGAAAAATACCAGCCCCTTTCGATTCATAATGAGACGGAACTAATTCTATTTTGATTCTATAGATTATTTCGCTTAGTACTATGTACAGAAGGGAGGAGCCGTATGAGATGAAAACCTCATGTACGGTTTTGGAACGGAGATTTTTTGAATAGAATGAACGACCGTAACGGATGTTGGCTCAATCTGAAGGAAATTATGCGGAAGCTTTGCAAAATTATTATGAAGCTACGCGACTAGAAATCGATCCCTATGATCGAAGTTATATACTCTATAACATAGGCCTTATACACACAAGCAATGGAGAGCATACAAAGGCTTTGGAATATTATTTCCGGGCACTAGAACGAAACCCCTTCTTACCGCAAGCTTTTAATAATATGGCCGTGATCTGTCATTACGTGCGACTATCTCTACTATAGAAAGAAAAAAAGAGAGGATCAAATTTTCTAGTAAATACTAGAAAAAAAAAGGGCTTTCTACATAGGGATCGTGAAAACAACGATTTTTCCCTATCAGCTGTAGGAAGGAAGGACACTTCACGAGAATCAAAAAAGGAAGAAAGTATGGCCTATACTACTACTCTATGGATAAAGTTCTTAAATTGATAGAGAAAGCACCGTAAAGATCAATTAGTGAGCGACTGGGTCGATACAACTAAAAAAAAACTGCTTACTTATCCCATGATATGGGGCAAAATTTAGGAATCTGCTTATGTAATAGAGCCGATCCACTAAGGGATTAAGCAGCGGTGTAGTATCAGATCCCAAAGATAGTAAGTTCTTTTTTCTTTCTTATGTATGGAAAAAAGTCTTTTTCAAGGATTCTATAGAGATTTCATATATGAAACCGGGATAGTTACCTTTAAGAAAATTAGAACGAAGTCTCTAGATCTATCTATGCTTCATCCTTCTGAAGGTGGGAAAAAAGATCAAACTGATTATTGATAAAAATTAGGGTTTGAAACTTAGGTAATTAACTTCTTCTCCTTAACCCAAAAACAAATGGGATCGATTTTTGAGAAATAGAATTCAGTTTACGATAGGGGAAATTAAGATAGCAATTTTTGAGCCGTATGAGGTAGGAAACTCTCAAGTACGGTTCTAAGGGAAGGAACCACCTATTCCGACCGAGGAGAACAGGCCATTCTACAGGGTGATTCGGAAATTGCGGAAGCTTGGTTTGATCAAGCTGCTGAGTATTGGAAACAAGCTATAGCGCTTACTCCGGGAAATTATATTGAAGCACAGAACTGGTTGAAGATTACGAAGCGCTTTGAATTTGAATAAGACCACGCTCCTTCTTTTTCATAAAATGGGTGGTTTGGTTTTTGATCCATTAATAAAATAAATTAGGTCGTAAGATCCTCGAATCAAGAATTTCATTATATCCCTTTCTTCTACCTTCTATTTTATCTGATATTTCATAAGGATAAACCATAGGGTCTAGAATAGAAGTAATAAAGTGAATAAAAAGAAAAAAGAGTGGCAATATAAATATTGCTAGTATATCAGGACTATCTTATTAATAGTATATCAGGACTGTCTTATTAATAACTCTAATGAATTATCTTCGAATTTAGAATAAAATAAAAAATCCTATATTATGCTCAAGGAAAGTAGATGTATATAGGAGCTTATACCCGCAAAAAAAAATACACTAGTTTCTTGAATTTCAAAAATATTAGTTTTCTTACGTCGGGAAATATTTGTTTTTCAAGATAAACAATGTCCATTAGGCACCTAATCTTTATGTCATAATAGATCCGAACACTTGCCTCGGATTGACTTCAATATAATAATTGTTCCAGTGAATAACTAAAAAAAAAAAATAGAAGGACGGTAGATAGTAAAGAAAAGAACTAATCATAATATCTATCTTTCAAAATCTATCTTTCAAAGATTCACTAAAAAGACAGTTGGCGGGTCTCTTTGTATGTCTTGTCCGGAAAGAGGAGGACTTAATGATTATTCGTTCGCCGGAACCAGAAGTAAAAATTGTTGTGGATAGGGATCCTGTAAAAACATCTTTTGAAGAATGGGCCAGACCCGGCCATTTCTCAAGAACACTAGCTAAGGGCCCTGATACTACCACTTGGATCTGGAACCTACATGCTGATGCTCACGATTTCGACAGTCATACTGGTGATTTGGAGGAGATCTCTCGAAAAGTCTTTAGTGCTCATTTCGGGCAACTCTCCATTATCTTTCTTTGGTTGAGTGGCATGTACTTTCATGGTGCGCGTTTTTCCAATTATGAAGCATGGCTAAGTGATCCTACTCACATTGGACCCAGTGCTCAGGTAGTTTGGCCTATAGTAGGGCAAGAAATATTGAATGGTGATGTAGGCGGGGGTTTCCGAGGAATCCAAATAACCTCTGGGTTTTTTCAGCTTTGGCGAGCATCTGGAATAACTAGTGAATTACAACTCTATTGTACTGCAATTGGTGCATTGATTTTTGCAGCGTTAATGCTTTTTGCTGGTTGGTTCCATTATCACAAAGCCGCTCCAAAATTGGCCTGGTTCCAAGATGTAGAATCCATGTTGAATCACCACTTAGCGGGATTATTAGGACTTGGGTCTCTTTCTTGGGCGGGACACCAAATCCATGTATCTTTACCAATTAACCAATTTCTTGACGCCGGGGTTGATCCTAAAGAGATACCACTTCCTCATGAATTTATCTTGAATCGGGACCTTTTGGCTCAACTTTATCCTAGTTTTGCCGAAGGAGCAACCCCCTTTTTTACCTTAAATTGGTCCAAATACGCAGAATTTCTTACTTTTCGCGGAGGACTAGATCCAGTAACCGGTGGTCTATGGCTGACCGATATTGCGCACCATCATTTAGCTATTGCTATTCTTTTCCTAATTGCGGGTCATATGTATAGGACCAACTGGGGTATTGGCCATGGACTTAAAGATATTTTGGAGGCTCACAAGGGCCCATTTACAGGACAAGGTCATAAGGGTCTTTATGAAATCTTAACAACGTCATGGCATGCTCAATTAGCTCTTAACTTAGCTATGCTAGGCTCTACT